TTTTTTTTTAAATTTTCTTTATTTTATATATAAATTGAAAGTTTTTTTTTGATTTACATTATGTATGATTTACTTTGTGAATGTAAAATTTTTGTGTTTTTATTTCAAATTTTTGAAATTTTAATGCGTTTTAATATAAATTATTTATTTTAATATATTAAATCTAATATAATATAGCATTATAAAGTTTTATTTATTAATCATTAATTGATTATAATAAATGTATATATTTATCAAAAATTATAGGGACTTATTTGTTTAGAGAGAAATAGGTATTATATATTAACGTATTTATATTTATGTAATTGATCATATTACATTATTATTATTATTATTATATAATAAATACTTATATTAATTTATATATATTATATTATTTAATCTTTCTTTGTAAACTAAAAAAAAAAGAAAGATTAAATATACATATAGTATACAAAACATTTATTGGAATATTAGTACCATACTTATCTCCCTGTATATATAGAGAAGTTGTTGTTGTTCAAGGGAGTTAACTTCTACATTTTTTTATCTATGTGTCGATTGTTTTTTTTTTTGTTTCTATATTAATTTAATTTTTGTTAAATTGTTCATGAGTTAATTTATTTTTTATTTAAAAATCTTAGGGTAAAGTTTTATTCTTGCTTATTTATTTATTAATTCTTTTTGTTATATGTAAGTTTTATTATACTAAATGTTCTTTTTGCAGTAATTTAATTTAATTATCAATTTATTTTGGAATTAGTAATTGATTTAGTATCAGCATATTTCGTGCCAGCAGCTGCGGTTATACGATTGATGCAAATAAATATTTTTGGTTATAGCAGTTATTAGTATTTTTGAGTATATTTTGTGATTTTTAAGGTGAAATTTAATTTTTTTATATTATTCTTTTTATGAAGCTGTGAAATTTAAATAATAAACTAGGATTAGATACCCTATTATTTTAATTGTTAAAATTACTTACCTGGGTAGTATTAGTTAAGATCTTTAAACTCAAAGAATTTGGCGGTACCTTATTCCATTTAGAGGAACCTATCCCATTATTGATAGTACACGATTTACTTTACTTAATTTAATTGTTTGTATATCTCCGTTATCAGAAAATCTTTTTAGAGATATAATTTTCTTGATTTATAATTATAAAATATTTCAGGTCAAGGTGCAGCTTATAATTAAGAGGAGGTGGGTTACAATAAATTTTTGTTTATATGGATTTGAAAATGAAATATTTTTAATGAAGGTGGATTTAATAGTAATTTGATTTATTTAATTTAATTGATATTGGCTCTAAGGTGTGTACACATCGCCCGTCGCTCTCATTATTTAATATAATTATTTAATTTATTATCAACTAATTGAGATAAGTCGTAACATAGTAGATGTACTGGAAAGTGTATCTAGAAAGGTTAAATCAAGATAGAACTTATTAGTGAAGTATTTCATTTACACTGAGAATTTTTTTGTGCAATTCAGGATATCTTGATTAATTAATATATTATATTATTTCTTTGTTTTTTTATTTTTTAATAAAAGTAATTTTATTGGGTTTATGTTTTAGTATATTTTATAGAATAAATTTATATAATTATAGTATATTAGTAATGTAATTGGTTTATGAAATATTTTTTAATTGAATTAAAGTAGATTTTATTTATTGTACCTTTTGTATCAGGGTTTATTAAAATTATATTATTTATTTAGTTATCTCGATTTGGGTTGATTTATAATCAACTTATTTTTAATGTTTTATAATTATTTTAAAGTTGATTATAGAAATGAAATGTTAATCGTTTCCTAAGATATCTAGTTTCTTAAGAAAAAATTTAATTTTTTATAGTTAATTTTGTTTTATCTAATTTTTTAGATAAGAATATTAACTAATTTATTTTTTAGGGGATAAGCTCTAAAATAAATATCCTATAATTATTTATTTTAAAATAAAATAGTAAGCCTTAGGCCCGCTATCCTTATGATTACGTTTTATTTCCTTATTTTATATTTTGATTTTATAAATATTTTAGGTTTATTATTAAGATGAAAAATTTAATTTTAAAATTTTTATAATAATGATGGGATTAGTATATTATTTGATTTTATAATATTTTTTAAAGATAATTTATTATAAGGAATTAGGCAATTTTAATTTCCGCCTGTTTATCAAAAACATGTCCTCTTGTTTATATTATGAGGTTTGGTCTGCTCACTGAAAATTTTAAATAGCCGCGGTATTTTGACCGTGCAAAGGTAGCATAATCATTAGTCTTTTAATTGAAGGCTGGAATGAATGGCTTGACGAGAAATTAACTGTCTTTTAATAATTTATAGAATTTAACTTTTAAGTTAAAAGGCTTAAATTTTGTTTTAGGACGAGAAGACCCTATAGAGCTTAACATAAATATTATATTTGGTTTTTAGTTAGTCTTTCCATATTTAGTGGTAATGTTTTGTTGGGGTGACATGAAGAATAAATAAACTTTTTATTTTTAAATCATTGATTTATGTTTATCTTGATCCATAATTTATGATCATAAGATTAAGTTACCTTAGGGATAACAGCGTAATTATTTTTGAGAGCTCATATCAACAAAATAGATTGCGACCTCGATGTTGGATTAAGATTAGTTATAGGTGCAGTAGCTTAATAACTAGGTCTGTTCGACCTTTAAATTCTTACATGATCTGAGTTCAGACCGGCGTAAGCCAGGTCGGTTTCTATCCTAAATTATTAAATTGCTCATATTAGTACGAAAGGACCATATGAACAAAATACTTTTTTTATATGAACAATATTAATATCAACTATTTTGACAGATTAATGTATTGAATTTAGAATTCATTTATGTGAATTTATTTCACAAATGGTATTGATATTTTATGATTTATTTATATTTATTTTGAATTTTGTTCTTTTAATTATTTGTGTTTTAATTAGAGTTGCTTTTTTGACCTTATTAGAACGTAAGGTTTTAGGTTATATTCAAATTCGTAAAGGTCCAAATAAAGTTGGATTTTTAGGTATTCCTCAACCTTTTAGTGATGCAATTAAATTAATTTGTAGGGAGCAACCAATTCCAATTATGTCAAATTATTTATTTTATTATTTTTCTCCTGTTTTTAATTTAATAATTTCTTTGATTGTTTGGGTAATTTTTCCTTATTTAACTTATATGTGTTCTTTTTCCTATGGATTTTTATTTTTTTTATGTTGTACTAGATTAGGTGTTTATACTGTAATAATTGCTGGATGATCTTCTAATTCAAATTATTCTTTATTAGGTTCTTTACGTTCTGTTGCTCAAACAATTTCTTATGAGGTTAGATTAGCTTTAATTTTATTATCCTTAATTATTTTGATTGGTAGATTTAATATATTTGATTTTATAAATTATCAATTTTATTGTTGGTTTATTATTATTTCTTTTCCTTTATTTTTATCTTGTTTTGCTTCTTGTTTAGCAGAAACTAATCGTACACCTTTTGATTTTGCTGAAGGTGAATCTGAGTTAGTTTCTGGATTTAATATTGAGTATGGTGCTGGTGGATTTACTTTAATTTTTTTAGCTGAATATACTAGAATTATTTTTATAAGAATACTTTTAGCTTTAATTTTTTTAGGAGGTAATTTTTATTCTTTTACATTTTTTGTTAAACTTGCTATTATATCATTTGGTTTTATTTGAGTTCGTGGTACTTTACCTCGTTTTCGTTATGATAAGTTGATATATTTAGCTTGAAAAAGTTTTTTACCATTATCTTTAAATTTTTTTATTTTCTTTATTGGTTTAAAGATTTTATTAATTTCATTGATTTAGTCAAATTTTTTTAGAATAAAAAGTTAATAGAAGAGTTAAACTTCTAGTTTTATGTTTTCAAAACATATGCTTTTCCTAAGCTAGTTAACTAAATTTTATTTCTTAATTAATATATCTCAAATATTAGCTACATGAACGTTAATAAGAAAATATAAGAAGTAAATAATTGTTAAAATTTGTCCTGTTATAATATAAGGTTCTTCAACTGGTCGTTTCCCAATTCATGTTAATAAACAAACAACTACAACTATAATTCAGAATAGAATTTGATTAATAGAATAAAATTGAATACCCCGGAAAGGAGTTTTGTTATAAAATGGTAAAATTATTAAAATTCTAATTGATAGGAATAATGCAATAACTCCTCCTAATTTGTTTGGAATTGAACGTAGAATTGCATAAGCAAATAGAAAATATCATTCTGGTTGAATATGAACTGGTGTTACAAGAGGATTCGCTGGAATAAAATTATCTGGGTCTCCTAATAAATATGGATTTAATAAACATAAAATAATTAATAGAGATGTTATTAAAACAAATGTAATTGAGTCCTTAAAGGTAAAGTAAGGATGGAATGGAATTTTTTCAACATCTCTATTTATCCCTAATGGATTATTTGACCCTGTTTGATGAAGGAAAAGTAAATGAATTGCAGCTATAGCTGCAATTATAAATGGTAAAACAAAATGGAATGTAAAAAATCGATTTAATGTTGCATTATCTACAGCGAATCCCCCTCAAACTCACTGAACTAAATCAGTACCAAGATATGGAATTGCTGATAATAAATTTGTAATTACTGTTGCACCTCAAAAAGATATTTGACCTCAAGGTAAAACATAACCTATAAATGCGGTTGCTATAACCAAAAATAAAATTACTGTTCCAGTTATTCATGTATGTATATACATATAAGATCCATAATAAATTCCTCGTCCTACATGAAGGTAAATACAAATAAAAAATATAGATGCTCCATTTGCATGTAAAGTTCGAATAATTCATCCATTATTAACATCTCGACAAATATGAACTACACTTCTAAATGCTATTTCAATATTTGATGTATAATGTATAGCTAAAAATAATCCAGTTACAATTTGAATTACTAAACATAATCCTAATAATGATCCAAAATTTCATCATAATGAGATGTTTGTAGGTGCTGGTAAATCAACTAATGAATTATTAATAATTTTAATTAAAGGGTGTTTTAATCGTAAAGGTTTATTCATTAGTTGATTATCTTATTTTACGAATTGGTCCTTGATTAATATTAGTAATTTTAACTACTGCAAGTAATGCTAGAAATAGATAGATTATTATTATTATTGTAATAATAAATGTTGGATTGTTATATAATTTTAATAAGGATAGGGTTATTTCTTGAAAATTGATTGATTTATTTAAATTCATTGTTTCTGAATTTTTAAATCAATCTAAAAATATTATTTGATCATAAATAATTACTATAAATATAGTAATTATTCATATAATTAGAGTTGAGATAATTGCAATTGATTTAAGTTGAAATATTTCATTTGATGCAATTCTTGTAATATAAATAAATAAGACTAATATACCTCCTAAAAATGTTAGGAATAAAATATATGATAATCAAAATCTTTCTATAATTGTTCCTGTTAATAATCCAATAAGAAGAGTTTGAAAAATAATAAATAATATTATTGATATAGGATGTCTTAATTTAATAAAATTAATATTTATTACATTTGATAAGGCTATAATTATTATTTTTAACATTTCAGGGGTTAGTTTATAAAAATATCAGTTTTGGGGACTGAGGATAGAGAGTTTCTCTACCCCTGAAGTTTTAAAAGTGGGGGCTTATTCTTATTTCTGGTTTACAAGACCAGCGTTTTTTTTAAACTATTAAAACTAATGTTTATATTTTCTATTTTTACTTCTTTATTAATTTATTTTTCTGGTGTTTACGTTTTTTCTTCAAAGCGTAAGCATTTATTAATAGTTTTATTGAGATTGGAATATATTGTTCTTTCTTTATTTTTATTAATTGTTGTTTTTTTGATTGATTTTAATTATGATTATTTTTTTCCTGTTATTTTTTTGGTATTTTCTGTTTGTGAAGGTGCTTTAGGTTTATCTATTTTAGTTTCTATAATTCGTTCTCATGGAAATGATTTTTTTAGTTCTTTTGGTTTATCTTTATGTTAAAGTATTTGTTTATAATTATTTTTTTGATTCCTCTTTGTTTATTAAATAATTCTTGATGATTGGTTCATTCTATAATGTTTTTGTTTAGTTTTCTTTTTATAATTTGTTTTTATTCTTATTCTGATTTTAATATAATTAGATATTATTTTGGTGTCGATTATTTTTCTTTTAGTCTAATTTTACTTAGATTTTGGGTTTGTTCATTAATAATTACTGCTAGAGGTTCAGTTTATTTATCTTTATATCATTCTAATTTTTTTTTATTTATGGTTTTATTTTTAATAATTATGTTGTATTGTTCATTTGCTAGATTAAATTTATTATCTTTTTATATTTTCTTTGAATCTAGATTGGTTCCTACTTTACTTTTAATTTTGGGTTGAGGTTATCAACCTGAGCGTCTTCAATCTGGTGTATATCTTATTTTTTATACTTTGTTTGCTAGTTTGCCTTTATTATTGGTTTTATTTTATGTTTATTATTATATTAATACTCTTTATTTTCCTTTATTAATTGATTTTGGTTCATATTATTTTATGTTTTATGTTTTTATAATTTTGGCTTTTTTAGTTAAGATACCTATATTTTTAGTTCATCTTTGGTTACCTAGGGCTCATGTAGAGGCCCCTATTTCTGGTAGAATAATTTTGGCTGGTGTATTGTTAAAGCTTGGGGGTTATGGTATTTTTCGTGTAATGAAGATTATTTCTTTTTTAGGTTTAAAATTTAATTATTTTTGATTGTCTTTAGGTTTATCTGGTGGTGTAATTGTTAGATTTATTTGTTTTCGTCAAGTTGATTTAAAGTCTTTAATTGCTTATTCTTCAGTTGCTCATATAAGAATAGTTATTGGTGGTTTAATAACTATAAATTGATGGGGTTGTATTGGTTCTTTAACTTTAATAATTGGTCATGGTTTATGTTCATCTGGTTTATTTTGTTTATCAAATATTATTTATGAGCGTTTAGGTAGACGAAGATTATTAATTAATAAGGGAATAATTAATTTAATACCTAGAATGACTCTTTGATGATTTTTATTGAGATCATCAAATATAGCTGCTCCTCCTTCCTTAAATTTGATTGGTGAATTAAGTTTATTAAATAGATTAGTTTCATGATCTTCATTTACTTTTTTAGCTCTTATTTTTTTATCTTTTTTTAGTGCTGTTTATACATTATATATATATTCTTATTCTCAACATGGTTCTTTTTATGCTGGTGTATATACATGTTCATTGGGTTATTTTCGTGAATATCATCTTTTATTTTTGCATTGACTTCCTTTGAATATTTTATGTTTAAAGGGTGAGTATTTTTTTATTTAATATTGCTTAGGTATTTTAATATAAAATATTGTTTTGTGGAATCAATGATATGAATTTTTCATCTTAGGCCGTGTATTTATTTTCTATCTGTTCATTAAGTTTTTTTTCTTTGTTTTTATCTAGAACTTTTATTTTTATTTTAGGTGTTTATTATTTAATAATTGATTATAGAGTTTATATTGAGTGGGAGTTATTTAATTTAAATAGTTCTATAGTTATTATGACTTTAATTCTTGATTGAATATCTTTAATTTTTATATCTTTTGTTATATATATTTCTTCTTTAGTTATTTATTATAGAGAGGATTATATGAGAGGGGAAAAGAATATTAATCGTTTTATCCTTATTGTATTAATATTTATTCTTTCAATAGCTTTTTTAATTATTAGACCCAATTTAATTAGAATTTTATTGGGTTGGGATGGTTTAGGTTTGGTTTCTTACTGTTTAGTTATTTATTATCAGAATGTAAAGTCTTATAGTGCTGGAATATTAACTGCTTTATCAAATCGTATTGGTGATGTTGCTATTTTAATTTCTATTGCTTGAATACTTAATTTTGGTGGTTGAAATTATTTATATTATTATGATTTTATTTTAAGTTCTTTTGAGATAAAATTGATTACTATATTAATTATTTTAGCTGCAATAACTAAGAGTGCTCAAATTCCTTTTTCTTCTTGATTACCTGCAGCTATAGCTGCACCTACTCCTGTTTCTGCATTAGTTCATTCTTCGACTTTGGTTACTGCTGGTGTATATTTATTAATTCGTTTTAGTCCAATATTAAATATTTATAATTTAGGTTGGTTTTTATTGATGATTGGTTGTATAACTATATTTATAGCTGGTCTTGGTGCTAATTTTGAATTTGATTTAAAAAAGATTATTGCTCTTTCTACTTTAAGACAACTTGGTTTAATAATAAGAATTTTAGCTATAGGTTATCCTAAGCTTGCTTTTTTTCATCTTTTAGCACATGCTTTATTTAAGGCTTTATTGTTTATGTGGGCAGGTTCAGTTATTCATAATTTAAAGGATTCTCAGGATATTCGATTTATGGGTTCAATTGTTAATTTTATACCTTTACTTCTGTTTGTTTTAATGGTTTCTAGATTATCATTATGTGGTATACCATTTTTGGCTGGGTTTTATTCGAAGGATTTAATTTTGGAGATAGTTTGTTTAAGATGAGTTAATTGCTTAATTTTTTTCTTTTACTTTTTTTCTACTGGTTTAACAGCTTCATACTCATTTCGTTTATTTTATTATTCTATATCTGGTGATAATAATTATTATTCTAGATTTTCTTTTGATGATAGTGGTTATTATATTTCTTTTGGTATAGTTGGTTTATTATTTGTTGCTGTTTTTGGTGGTAGATTATTATCTTGATTTATTTTTCCTATTCCTTATGTTATTGTTTTACCTTATTATTTAAAATTTTTAACTATTATTGTTGTTTTGTTTGGTTCATATTTTGGTTATCTTATTTCTAATTTTAGTTTTTCTCATAAATTATTTTCTTTAAGTTTATTATCTTTTGTAAGATTTTCTGGTTCTATGTGGTTTATACCTTTTATTTCAACTAAATTAATTAGATATTTTCCTTTAAAATTAGGTTATTTTTCGTCTAAATCTTTAGATTATGGTTGAGGTGAGCTATTTGGGGGTCAGGGTTTGTACAGTTTATTTTTATATTTTATTAGTTATATTCAAGGTTGATATGATTCTAATTTTAAAATTTATCTTTTAACTTTTGTTTTTTGGATATTTATTTTATTTGTATTATTTTTTTTATTTTACTTAAATAGCTTATAATAAGAGTGTAACACTGAAGATGTTAAGGAAATGATTTTATTTTTAAGTATATTTATAAATACAATTTGTATTTTTTTTACAGTGAAAACGTAATGTTTTATTTTAAACTATATAAATAAGAAATGTTAACGGAGTTGAACCGTTAATATAAAAAGTTAGCAGCTTTCATATTGTCTTTACATTTCCTTAATTGGAACTTTTGTTCAATTATATTATTAACAGTAATATGCCTCTTTTTGGCTTCAATTAAAAATAAGGGTATACAATTACCATTATTTCAGGTCGAAACTGAATGCAATATTTCGCTTCTTATTTAATTAAGGTTAATTGATTAAATATCAATACTTTTTGAATGCAACCCAAATGTTATGATTAACTATAACCCGTTATTCTGCTCATTTTAAGGCTCCTTGGTTTCATTCATAATATAATCCTCCTAATAGTACAATAATAAAGAATATTGATGATGTTATTCAAACAATAATATTTGATGTTTTTATAATAATTACAATTGGTAGAATTAATGCAATTTCTACATCAAAAATCAAGAAAATTACTGCAATTAGAAAGAATCGTAGTGAAAATGGTATTCGAGCTGATCTTTTTGGATCAAATCCACATTCAAATGGTGATCTTTTTTCTCGATCATTAATTAATTTTTTTGATAATGTTGTTGCAAGTAGTATTACAATTATTGGTACAATAAATCTAATTGAAATTCTTGTAAATAAAATTAAAATTGTTTTTCTTGATATTTATCAACCTTTTTAATTGGAAGTTAAATGTACTAATTATACTAGAAAAACAATTATCTACCTCATCAATAAATTGAGATATATAAAAATAGTCATACTACATCAACGAAATGTCAATATCATGCTGCAGCTTCAAATCCAAAGTGATGTCTTGGTGAGAATTGATTTTTTGAATGTCGTATTAAACATGTTAATAGAAATATTGTTCCAATAATTACATGTAATCCATGAAATCCTGTAGCAATAAAGAATGTTGATCCATAAACTGCATCAGCAATAGTAAAAGGTGCTTCTCAATATTCATATGCTTGTAATAAGGTAAAATAGAATCCTAGTATTACTGTAAAGAATAATCCTTGTAGTGCTTGAGTATGATTGGATTCTATAAGTCTATGATGAGCTCATGTTACTGTAACTCCGGATGCTAAAAGAATAGCTGTATTAAGAAGGGGAATTTGTATAGGATTAAATGGTTGAATTCCTATAGGTGGTCATAGTATACCTAATTCGATGGTTGGTGCTAGTCTACTTCTAAAGAAGGCTCAAAAAAAAGATAGGAAGAATAATACTTCTGATGCAATAAATAAGATTATTCCTCATCGAAGTCCAATTGAGACAAATCCTGTATGTAATCCTTGGTATGTTCCTTCTCGAATGATATCTCGTCATCATTGAATTATTGTAAGTAATGTAATTCTAATTCCAATCGTGAATAAATTAATGTTAAATAAATGGAATCATTTTGCTAATCCTGATACTAATACTATTGCTCCGATTGCTCCTGTTAATGGTCATGGTCTATAGTCTACTAAGTGAAATGGATGATTAGAGTGTTTTGTTAACATAAGTTTAATAAACTTCTCTAGAATATAATGTTCTTAAAATTGAGAATACATAAGCTTGAATTATTGCTACAGCTGATTCTAGAATTAATAATAATATTTGACCAATAATTAGTAAGGAAATTAAGTTTATTGCTATAGATGGTCCTGTATTTCCTAATAATGTTAATAATAAATGTCCTGCAATTATATTAGCTGCTAATCGTACTGCTAAGGTCCCTGGTCGGATTACATTTCTAATTGTTTCAATTAATACTATAAATGATATTAAGGCTGGTGGAGTACCTTGAGGTACAAGGTGTGAGAATATATGGTTTGTGTGATTAATTCATCCAAATAGTATAAATCTTAATCATATAGGTAAAGCAATTGCAAATGTTAATGCTAAATGTCTAGTTCTTGTGAAAATGTAAGGAAATAATCCTATGAAGTTATTAAATAATATTATAATAAAAATTGAAATAAAAATAAATGTTGTACCATTAAATGATCTACTTCCTAGTAATGTTTTAAATTCATTATGTAATGTAATATTAAGTTTGTTCCATAAAATGTTAATTCGTGATGGTATTAATCAAAATAAACATGGAATAAGAATAAGTCCTAGTATTGTTCTAGTTCAATTTAATGATAGATTAAAAATATTTGTTGAAGGATCAAAAGTTGAGAATAAGTTACTTATCATCTTCAATTTAAGTTCTTTTTTTCAATTGATTCTCTTTCTGTTTTTCTAATAAATAGAGGTTTATATGAGAAAAAGTTAATTTGATTAAATAAAATTAAGGTAATTGAAAATAAAATAAATAGTGAAAATCATATAATAGGTGATATTTGAGGAATGAGGTTATAACCTTCATCAGAAGTATTTGTTAATTTACTATTTTTTGGTTTAAGAGACCATTACTTACTTTCAGCCATCTGATGTTCAAGGTGTACTATTATATTTAGTTATTTTAGATTGACATTCTAATGTTATGTTTTAACTAACTCCTTAAATTATCTTAGATAGTCATTTAATAAATATATTAACTGAAGTTCTTTCAATTACGATTGGTATAAATCTATGATTTGCTCCACAAATTTCAGAACATTGACCAAAGAATAATCCAGGTCGGTTTATTGTAAATGTTCCTTGGTTTAATCGTCCTGGTGTAGCATCAATTTTAATTCCTAATGCTGGTACGGCTCATGAATGAAGTACATCTGATGCTCTAGTTAAGACTCGAACTTCTGTATTTATAGGTAAGATAGTTCGATTATCTACATCAAGTAGGCGAAATCCATTATTTTCTAGATCTATCTCTGGTGATATATATGTGTCAAATTCTACATTAATAAAATCTGAATATTCATAACTTCAATATCATTGTCGTCCAATTGTTTTAATTGTAATTAATGCATCTACTGAATCATCAAGGAGATATAAAAGTCGTAATGATGGTAAGGCAATAAAAATTAATGTAATAGCTGGTAGTGTAGTTCAAATTGTTTCAATTAAATGTCCATGAAGTATATTTCGGTTTGTGTATATAATATTGAATATGTAGATTATAGAATATCCTACAATAACTGTAATTAATAATAATACTACTATGGTGTGGTCATGAAAGAATGATAATTGTTCTATTAGTGGTGATGCTCTATCTTGTAATGATAAATTTGATCATGTTGCCATTAAATATTATTTCTAATAAAAGGTCAAACCCTTTATTTTTAGAGCTTAAATCTAATGCACTAGTCTGCCATATTAGAATCTAGTAATTATTGGTAGTTCTGAATATCTGTGTTCTGCTGGTGGGTTATTTTGTAATCATTCTGTTGAACTTCTTAAGTTTACTCTAAATATAACTGTTCGATTTGAAATTATTCTTTCTCATATAATAATAATAAATATAACAATTCCAACAATAGAAATTATTGATCCTACTCTTGATAATACATTTCATGATGTGTAAGCATCTGGATAATCAGAGTATCGTCGAGGTATACCTGCTAGTCCTAAAAAGTGTTGTGGAAAGAAAGTTAAGTTTACTCCAATGAATATAATTGCAAATTGAATCTTTAATCATGTGTTATTTATACTTAACCCTGTAAATAATGGATATCATTGAATTAGTCCTCCTATAATTGCAAATACTGCTCCTATAGATAATACATAATGGAAATGAGCTACAACATAATAAGTGTCATGTAAAACAATATCAAGTGAAGAATTAGCTAAAACTAGTCCTGTTAATCCACCAATTGTAAATAAGAAAATAAATCCTAATGCTCATAGAAGTGGAGGATTAAATTTGAATTTTGTTCCGTATAATGTTGCTAGTCATCTAAATACCTTAATTCCTGTTGGTACAGCAATAATTATTGTTGCTGATGTAAAGTATGCTCGTGTATCTACATCTATTCCTACGGTGAATATATGATGGGCTCATACAATAAATCCTATAAGTCCAATTGATAATATTGCATAAATTATACCTAATGTTCCGAATGATTCAATTTTTCCTCTTTCTTGACAAACAATGTGTGAAATAATACCAAATCCTGGTAAAATTAAAATGTAAACTTCTGGATGACCAAAAAATCAGAATAAGTGTTGATATAAGATTGGGTCTCCTCCACCAGCTGGATCAAAAAATGATGTATTTAAGTTTCGGTCAGTTAATAGTATTGTAATAGCACCTGCTAAAACCGGTAGTGATAACAATAAAAGGAGAGCTGTAATAGCAACTGATCAAACAAATAAAGGTGTTTGATCAAGTGTTATTCTTTCTGATCGTATATTAATTGCTGTTGTAATGAAATTAACTGCTCCTAAAATTGATGAGACACCGGCTAGGTGAAGTGAAAAAATTGCTAAGTCTACTGAGGATCCTCCATGTGCAATAGCTCCGGCTAGTGGAGGATAAACTGTTCATCCAGTACCAGCCCCTCTATCCACTATTGAGGATGTAAGAAGAAGTGTTAATGAGGGGGGTAATAATCAAAATCTTATATTATTTATTCGTGGAAATGCTATATCGGGTGCACCAATTATTAAAGGTACTAGTCAATTTCCAAATCCACCAATTATAATGGGTATAACTATGAAAAAAATTATAACAAATGCATGTGCTGTAATGATTACATTATAGATTTGATCATCTCCAATTAATGTTCCTGGTTGTCCTAGTTCAGCTCGAATAATTATTCTTATGGATGTTCCCACTATTCCAGCTCATGCTCCAAATAAAAAGTATAATGTACCAATATCCTTATGGTTTGTTGAAAATAATCATTTTTGCGGTAAGATGACTGAACATTAGGTGATAGACTGTAAATCTATTAATGAGAATTTTTTCTCTCTTATCATTTTGGTTTTATATTCAATTATGATTTTAGACTGCAATTCTGAAGGTGTAATTTTTTTACTAAGGCCTAAAAGGCTGTTCTTTTAATTATAACTTTGAAGGTTATTAGTTTGCTTAACTTAAGTCCTTAATATGAAAATTAAGGTTGATGTTAATATTAATCCTGTTGTTGAAACTATAACTGTAATTGGTAAAGTGAATTTAAATCTTTTATTTTTAGCATTTATAGATCATGAATTTTCTGTGTATGATAGAATTAATGCAGAAAATCTGATTCGTAAGTAGTAGTATAGTGTAATTATTGTTAGTATAACTATAATTGCTATTAGTCTCGTTATGTTTATTTCCATTATTGATTGTATAACTATTCATTTTGGTAAAAATCCAATAAATGGTGGTAATCCTCCAATTGATAGTAGTGACAAAAATATTATGAATTTAATTTCTGTTTTTATATTTCTTGCTGTGTAAATTTGGTTTAAAAGGAATAGATTTATTTGCTTAAATAACAAAACTAAAATTAATCTTAGAGTTGAATAGATGACGAAATAAATTTCTCAAATGTTTTCTCTTGAGATTATTGATCTAATTATTCATCCCAAATGTCTAATGGATGAATATGCTAAAAGGTGTCGAAGTGATGTTTGATTTAATCCTCCTATTGCTCCAATAATGATGCTTAAAATTACAATTGTAAAAATGAAATTACTTAGTTGGATACAATAGGATAGGATTATTATTGGGGCAATTTTTTGCCACGTTATTAACACCAAACAATTAAATCATTCAGATGCTCCTATAACTTCTGGAAATCAGAAATGGAAAGGAGCAGCACCAATTTTTAATAGCAATCTAGATCTAATTAATATTGATGGTACTATTTCTCTTTCTCATCTTATTAAATATTCTATTTGAATCAACAAAATTGAAAATAGTAATATTGTTGATGCTATTGCTTGAACAATAAAATACTTAATTGATGATTCATTGATTATTCTATTTTTATTATTTGTTAATATGGGAATAAAAGATAGTAAGTTGATCTCTAGTCCTATTCAAACTCCAAATCAGGAGTTTGATGAGATGGACAGGATCGTTCCTATCATTAATGTTGATAGGAAAAGAAGTTTTGTTGAGTTGTTGTTCATTAAAAAGGAGAAGATTATTACCTTTATAAATGGGGTATGAGCCCATTAGCTTAGTTAGCTTACCTTTTTATATTGAAGTGTATGATGCACATTAGTTTTTGATACTAAAAGTGGTAGTTTAATTCTACTTAATGTAAATTTTAATGGAGGTAATAGAATTACTTGATTTACCCTATCAAGGTAGCCCTTTAATCAGGCACTCCATT